AGGAAAAATGACTTTGCCAAAAATGGACAAGGTGATATTTCCATTTCTTCATCAAAAAATGAGTCCCCCTTGAAGCCAGAATGGATTTCCCTTGATATCTGACATAATGTATGAAAGGGTCCTTGAACAACCATAGGGTCTTCTGCAAATCATTACGAAGCGCTACTACAAGATCTTCTATTTTTCCATAGAAATGTGTTTGCTCAAGAAAGGCTACATAAGATGTTGATCGTAAATGAGAAGATTTTTTACGGAGAAAAACAAATATGGATTCGCATTCATATACATGAGAGTTATATAAGAATACGAATAATCTTTGATTCTCTTTTTTTAAAAGAGAAGTGGATTTCTTTGGAGTAATGAGACTATTCAAATTCCGATAATGGTGGAGAAAGAATCGCAATAAATGCAAAGAGGCAGCATCTTGTATCCAGCAGTGAAGGGTTTTAACCAAGATTTCCAGATGGATAGGGTAGGGTATTAGTATATTTGACACATAATTTAAATGTGATAATTTGTCTTCCAAAAAGGGAAATATTGAATGAATAGATCGTAAATTATGAGATTTTGCTATTTCTTTTTCTTCTAGGGAAGATACTAATCGCAGCGAAAATGGAATTTCCACAATGATTGCAAAACCCTCTGATATTATTTGAGAATCCAAATTCTTGTTGCGCCCAACGAGGAATCGGTTTTGGTGGGAATCATTAACCGAAATCATCGAATGATTCTGCTGATGTATTCGAGTGACTAAACGTTTCACAATTAGTGAACTGGATTTATTGTCATAACCTAAACCTAACTTTTCCATGGGTTCGTAAAAAATCCATTCATTTAAACCATGATCATGAGCAAGTGCGTAGATATACTCCTGAAATAGAAGCGGATATAGGAAGTGTTGTTTCCGAGATCTATCTATTTCGAAATATCGTTGTAATTCGTCCATTTGAAATTTGACTTTTTTAAAACCCGGAATTTCTTGGGTTATAAAATGATACATAGTACGATACAGTCAGAACAAGGTATATAGTAAGAAAAGAATAGATACCCAGGAGACAGGGAGTCCAATCAACGGATCCTATCTTTTTCCATCCAATCCAATTTATTTGTGTTCGTTATAGTTACAAGGGATGGTTAGAAATCCCTTTATTTTTGCAACCCGATCGCTCTTTTGATCTTGGAATACATTTCTCAGTATACCGCTTCTTCTACACATCTGTATCCACCCCATAATCATAATGGAGAAAGAATAGTCAGGATTCATGAAAAAAAAAAGGAATCGATGATCCACTCACAGGAGAACCCTTTCCCGTATCAGGCACTAATATATTTTTAACGTCTAATTAGATCGGGTAATTATTCGAATTATGAACAGAAGCTCGTTGCTTTTTGTTTCCTTAGAATTAGAGCCATTAGGGCTCTATCCATTTATTCACTCGACCCAACTGTGAATTGATTTGGTCCCGTTCCAAGAATCAAAACCCCATTTTGTACCGACCAGGTAAGAATGAAGTATTCTCTGAGTTCTCCATTGATACGACATGCTGTTTTTTCCATTCATTCCTTTCAGGATCAGTCGTGGTCTTACAAACTCTACCAATGGTATGGACGAATCTGTTGCTTCATCCAAATGTGTAAAAGATCATAGCCGCACTTAAAAGCCGAGTACTCTACCGTTGAGTTAGCAACCCGTATAAATATGGTGATACGATCGGAATAAAAAAAAAGAGATGGGATTGCCCTACCCCATCAAAACATAAAACATTGAACTAGCAACAAATTTCAAAAAAAAAAAAGCTAAAAGAAAATTTTATGATTAATTTGGAACATAAAAATGTTCAGATCAGATGAAAATACAACCGATTATCAGATAAATATAGACAATCGAGAGATGTAAAATTTTATGGACCTCTTTTTGATCTTTTTTTTTTTCATTAAATTCAGAAGATACTTTTTGTGTCACAGCAAATCCGTCGAACCCATCATTTGAGTGAAGTAAAGAAACAAACTTTTTGGACGGGGAGAAATAGATCCATTTATCTACGATCAAATTATATTTGATCGATATACCATTGTCAATAGAAATGGAATGTTGAAAAAACAAATTCAATAAAGAAAATAAAGTTCAATAAAGAAAATAAAGACTTGTGTTGAATTGGCACTACATAGATAAGAAACGAAGTATGGATGAGGGAATAAAAATAAATAAGTAAGAAGTGAGAAAAAAATATCGGGTTCTCAATAGAGGTACGAACAATAAGCAAGATTCATTCTTTTTTTATTGGTAGAATCCCAATGAAAACCATCCGATTGATGGCAATCCCATCAATTTCCAGTTATTTTCTCCATTCACTCGATCCCCTTTTTTCTTTCTATCCATCTCATGTCAATAGAAGAGATTTTTTGTCGTTATATGATATGGGATCATGCAGGAGCAATTGTGAATAGGTATGAATAGAGCAAGAATCAAAAAGGGGGAATGGTGGGGAAAAAATGACACAAAGCTAGATAGTGGCCCCCTTTTTGATTTCCAAAATTTTCTTTTGTTTGATTAATTCAAAGTTCCTTAAATACCTCCGCCTTCTTTGAAATATCATGAACAGTTCCTGTGGGTTGAGCACCCTTTTCAAGGAAATATAGAATAGCAGGAACATTTGAATAAGTTTGGTTCTTTATCGGATCGTAAAAACCTACTTTATGAAGATCTCTTCCTTCTCTTCGGGATCGAACATCAATTGCAACGATTCGATAGATGGCCCATTGGGATAGATAGAGATGAACAATGCCCCCCCCCTAGAAACGTATAGGAGGTTTTCCCCTCGTACGGCTCGAAAAAGAATGATTCAATATGTATAAAGTTACAAATGGTTCATAAAATAATCAATTAGATTAGGTAGATTAGGATTTGAGTCCTTTTTTTTGTGTGTTCTTCAGGAAGGAAGAACACACAAAAAAAATAAATATCATTCATACTCATAACTCAAGTTATGTAATTCTCAAAGAACTCGAAGGGAAATCCTTAGACATTTATTGAGCCGTCTCTAACCTCTTTTGTTTGTCTCGTCTAGAATCTATTTTTATTTCTCATTCCGATCTAGTTATTGAGATAATTGAAAATGGCGTTTCCTTGTTCCGGTATCCCTTATCTTTGCTTTGAATCATTGGGTTTAGACATTACTTCGGTGATCCTTAATCGTCTTAAAATGGCAGCAACATACCTTTTGTTATTTCTTTCTATTGAAGAACCATAGAAAGGGTGGATTCCCCTGTGATACACTTTTGATCGAAATAGTTTTACCAATTCAGAAAAATTTTACTTTTTTTTTATTTGAAACTTGTTCGAATTTGTGATTTCTATATCGAAGATATACTTACGAAGTTGTTCCAACTTATTGACTGGCGCTAACCTTAGATCTTTCCCTCTAATAAAGGAATCAAGAATTGATGCTCGAGCTCCATCATGTACTATTTTATTGAAATCCCCCAAAAAGGGGTCCTAGTGGGCACAGAACAAACTATGTCGAGCCAAGAGCATCTTCATTGATATAGAAAAATGGTGGATGCAAGAATCCACAGCCGATCGTGTCCTTCAAGTCGCACGTTGCTTTCTACCACATCGTTTTAAACGAAGTTTTACCATAACATTCCTCTAAAATTTGGACCAGTATGGAATTTTCTTATGGAATCATGAATAGTCATTGGCTCCATCGGTACATAGTAGTCCATGCTATATTTTGATATATGCATGAATAGGTTATTCATATGGGGAAGTATCGGCAAGAATCCAATTTTACCCCATATTATGTCATATGACATACATATATATGTAATAATAAACACGAAGAAATGAATTGCTTAATATTTCTTCCATCTATAACAAATTGATCGGTACGGTCAATCATGAAAGATCCAATTCTTTCTCGAAGAACTAAACTAAAGAAGAGTCTTTAATTAGATTACCAATACCATAACAAAATGAGCCATTAACCAAATAAACCATTTTAATGACCTAGAAATGTCGCAAGTGACTCGATAGGATAGATTCACAAATCTCACGCTTCTTCGAATATCAAAGATTTATAGGGTAAGCAATCATAAATCAAAAATGGTTTCAAGAATTTCGAAATCTTTCCTAGAAAGAAGTTTTCTAGGAAAGATTTCGAAATTTTACCTCTAAATCAATCACATCAACAAGTCGCCACAATCACAACGTGTAACTCAAAATGTTTCAAAAATATCTCATTGATTAAAGAGACGCAAATTGGATAAGGGGTATCAAGTTTCTCTGATGACTAACTAACTTCAATATGAATATGAGCGGGGGGGATGGGCATACGCTGAGTGGCCCACCCAATTTTTTTTGGAATTTTTTGATCTTTGTTTCTATCCTACCCATATCAAAAAGATGTTTATTTCCATTCGCATGTCATTGATATTCGATTCTGTTTCTCAGAAACAGAATTAATCGAAAGGGAGGATATGATTCATAGAAGAATCATTCGAAATCAGAATGAAAGGTTGGATCACATTCCAACAATACACTCTTAAACAAAAGAGTGTATTGTTTAAGAATAGACAATAGAACAATCTTTGTTCTGATAGAATCCGTCTGGGACGGAAGGATTCGAACCTCCGAGTAACGGGACCAAAACCCGTTGCCTTACCACTTGGCCACGCCCCATTTAGATTTCTATTCGACACTAATAACACTAATAACACTAATATTGTTATTAGTTGTTTGTCAATTCCAGCCCCAATATCTATGGAATAGAATAGGTTGTTGCTAGAATCCTACACGTGTAGATGTAGAATCAAAATGAATTCATTGATCATTATATATAATTCAATTAAGATATTGAATGAAAGTATGATTCCTTCCATTTTCAAATGAAAATAGAAGGATTTTTGATTGGGGAAGTTCAAAGAAAAAGAAGAATTTTTTTTCCTACTTTACTCTTCTTTCTTTATTTTTACCCTTATATCAATAACTCAATAATAATGAAATTCTCTCCAAGAACGAAAGAAATGTTTGTTATGCTTAATATTTTAAGTTTGATCTGTATCTGTCTTAATTCTGCTCTTCATTCGAGTAGCTTTTTTTTCGCCAAATTGCCCGAGGCTTATGCTTTTTTCAATCCAATTGTAGACGTTATGCCAGTCATACCTGTGCTCTTTTTTCTCTTAGCCCTTGTTTGGCAAGCTGCTGTAAGTTTTCGATGAGATCTTTAATACTGTTTTAGAAACATTCATATTCATGATTTATTCGATAAAAAAATTCTATTCTAACAATGGATAAGACCATATAAGTCTGACATTATAAACTCTCGATTCAAAATCGAAATTCTTTTTGATAGCCGCGATGAATCTGGATCACCTCATTTCCTCATTCTGACCCCCGCGGGGCAAAGACCTTATGTATGGTCCCCCACAATACCTAATTGTAGGTATAAATATGAAAGCAAATTTTGGTAACGAAGGAATCCAAATCTTATTACAAAAGAAAAGAATTCCCGCAAATTTCTTTTTTTTTCTAGAAACCACTTCATTTCCTGGTGTCAAAATAGGATATGTGGTACAAAAATAGAGAATAGAATCTATTCCCTTATTTCCCAATAAAATGATCTTGGAGATTGTGTAATGCTTACTCTCAAACTCTTCGTTTACACGGTAGTGATATTCTTTGTTTCTCTCTTCATCTTCGGATTCCTATCTAATGATCCAGGACGTAATCCTGGACGTGAGGAATAAAAAAAATCAGAGGTTTTTCCTTGCTGTTTTTCAGAATTTTCTTATGATTTTCTGTATTCCATACATTTCATTATAGATAACAAGGGTTCGAGATTTGTTTTTCGAATTCGAAAGATCAATCTCAAGTGATCAGAGGGAACGGGGAGAGAGGGATTCGAACCCTCGGTACGAATAACTCGTACAACGGATTAGCAATCCGTCGCTTTAGTCCACTCAGCCATCTCTCCTAATTTCAAAAGGAAAATTCATATGTGACGCGTGAAGTAAAGATTGAGAAAAGTCTTTCTTTCTCCTTATTCTATAATATATATACGAAGTTTATCAGCAATTCCATTTAGATAACGATTCGAAACAGATATCCCCAATAGAAAGAGTACTTCTTTAATTTCGTACGAAAGGTTCTTTTCTTCCCCCGGCCTGGCCAGTACCTAGCCGGGCCATTCCTTGTTTTGCTCCAATGAATCATGGATCAAATGATATTTATCTGATTTGAAAACGAGAATACCTGTTATTGAAGCATCCCCAACAATAACAGGGGCTATTTCCATTCCTATGACAGGAGTTTCCTTTTTTTCTTTGCTTTGTTTTTCTTTTTATCGATTTACTTACTAGAACAAAAAACACACACATTTTTTTTTTATTTCTATTCTAATATCTAATAGAACTCATTTATTTCTTCAAAAGACAAGCTTTGTTTGAGTACTTGAGTCCACAAACAAAATGAATACTATTATTTTTCACTAGATCGAATTGATCCGAATTCATAAGATAAGATCTGGAAGTTAAATGAATAGGGAAGGGAGTCACTTCGAAAAAAGATCAGATTCAAACTCTCACTCTTTTTTTTTTTTTTGAAAAAATCCTTTCTTTTCTTTGCTTGAAAGAATTGATGGGGGAGTTCAAAAAAAAAAATAGAACTATGGATTCTTGCAGAGCGAAACTCATTTTGTTTTGATGTTCCGACTTCAATCACTCTTTCAGGCCGGGACTGTGAGTAACGATTTTTATTAAGTCCTCCCCTCGGAACACGTCAGGACTTACTCCAATTTTCATGATTCTGATCCTATCTTGATTACGTCTCACTCCCTTGTTCGACAAATGGTCCATTTGTATACAATAATAATATTGTAGCGGGTATAGTTTAGTGGTAAAAGTGTGACTCGTTCTATTAACAACTGAAATAGTTAGGGGGTCTTTCGGTTTGATTCATATTCCGATCAAAAAACTTTATTTCTGAAAAGGGTTTCATCCTTTACCCCTCGATCAACGTTTGAGGAGGAATATACATTCTCGTGATTTGTATCCAAAATTCCATTTCTAATGGAATAAAAAAACTCATCGGATTTCGGATTATGGAATCGCGACGCATAATTTTTTTTTGTAAGTTGAATCAACCCTTACAATTGAATGAGTATAAGTAAGTAAAAGATCCATGGATGAAGATAGAAAAGTGTATTTCTAATCGTAACTAGATCTTCAATCCTTTTTTGTAAAGGAGGAGATTGAAGCCAAATAGCTATTAAACGATGACTTTAGTTTACTAGAGCCGTCGACATATTGTTTCAGCTCGGTAGAAAGAAAATTCTTTTCCTCAGGATTGTCGCGAGTAGAAATAGGGAACGAAGTAACTAGAAGGACTTGTTAGAATCCCCCTCTTCTAGAGGGATCATCTAGAAAGCGAGTCATTTTGGATGCATTCAGGCAGAAAAGCTGACATAGATGTTATGGATCGAATTTTTTTTTCTTTGAATT